GATCGCGAAATCTTGGCGATCTTCTCTATAGGAGTCCGTAGGGATTGGCGACTTACCCATTCAGTGACTTTGGCACTGGACGTTCTCAAAATGGGTACTATCGGGTCGGGTGAATTAGAGAATAGACAGACGTCTGTTGGCATTCCAGCCCTCCTTCTCCTTTCAGGGCCTATCCGAAAGAGGATCGTACCTCTTGGTCGTGAATATCTGAATAGGACGAACTCGCCTCCGTGGATATCTTTGCTTCGGAACAAAGCAATTAGAATTAGGCTCGGTCAACTGGAATGTGTATTATCCATATGGGAGATCTTCCAATTTAGGAGATCCATCGACCTGAGACGAAGAGAAAGGTCTATCTATCTTCTTTAGTTATTCAATGAAACCAATGATTCGTTATTGGAGCAGATAGCAACAACCATTTCAGCGGACATGCGTATTTTCCGATGGATTTACATGGTTTCATTAGTAGAAATTGTTTGATGTAGCGAGTAATAGGCTCTTTCGCCGTTCAAGAATTCTTGTTTAGGCAGTTCATATCATCCACACATAGTGATCTAAGATTTCAATTCTTCCATGTTTCAGCAGTAGCATATTGTTCCATGGAGCTAAGGCCAAAAAGATGGAAGAAACAAGTGTTTCCACGACTCTACCATCCGGCCAATCCTGTTCCACTCAATCCCCTCCCCTTTTCATGGGCACATATCTTTACGGCTAAGGAATGGGGAATCTTTCTCCTGTTACATGAATCAAATGTTTCATTTCACCCGGGAAAAGCCATCTCTTTCTCAACAATGTCTTTGTCATTTGATCCAATAGCATTCTGTTAGATAGGAACAAATTTGATAAATACTGATAACTCTCGGATAGAGTATTAGAACGGAAAGATCCATTAGATAATGAACTATTGGTTCTAAACCATCTCTGGCGATGAATCAACAATTCGAAGTGCTTTTCTTGCGTATTCTTGATGAACCAGCGTTTATATATAGATGTAGGAGGATTTGTTTGGGAAGCAATAAGCCCCTTTGACATCTCTTCATCTGCAAAGAATTCTCGACGTGAAAACACAGAGACAGAGGGCTGATCTTTGAATAGGGAAAAGAATGGATCCGCAAGGTCCCAAATGAATTGGCTTGGTCGAAAAAAGCCTTGTTCTTTGGAAGATCTATCTCGTGTCTGGTACTGCATGGTTCCACTCTGCAAGAACTCCGAATCATTCTCTTGAAGCTCATCCTCTTTATGATAAATGATCCATTTGCCCCGAAATGACCCAGTCCAATAGGGAAATCCCAATTCAGTGGGCCTTTCAATACAATCAAATAGATTGCCACAGGGGCGCCATATTCTAGGAGCCCAAACTATGTGATTGAATAAATCCTTCTCTATCTGTTGCGGATCGAGGGCCCCTTCCCCTTCTTCAAACTCCGATTCGTATTTTTCATATAGAAATCTCTGATCAACGATAGAACAAGATCCATTTTGCATCATATCTAACTGATTCCTTGGTTCGGACCGAAGAAGTAATGTCACTCGATTATTATCAAACTGACTGCAATATTTTTCTGTCCGTGAGGATCCCGCCAGAGCCAAAGCGCCTTCTACTTCTAAGAGTAATAATAGTAATAGGCCATGAACTAGATCAGAATCATTCTCAACGAATCCATAAGAAGTGATCCAATCTTTTTCATCGTGTCTGGATGAAGACCAAAGATCTTGAGCGACCGATCCGGCAGAACAACTCAAAAGATAAAGAAGTATCGTTAATTTCTTCATGCTCGTTCCAAGTTCGAAGTACCATTTGTACAAATAAGAATCCCCTCCCTTACATGATTTCTTCTTCATATAGATAGATATAGGATCTATGGGGCAATTACTTAGAAGTACATTTTGTGTAACAGCCCTTCCTATCTGATAGAAAAGGATCCCATGATCCTGAACCGATCTTATCTGGGATCGAAAATCCCAAGTTTTTCTATGAAGAGCTGATCTAATTGTATTAATTTCTATAATGGATTTCTTCTGTGTAATACTAATTGATAGGGCCTCATTGATAAGTGCTACAAGATCTCGCGCATTGGAACCCATGGTTATGGACCCGAATCCGTTAGTATGGAACATCTTCTTTTCCAAGTGAAATCCCCTAGTATATGAAAGAATGAAAAAGTGCTTTCGTTGTTGTGGAAGAAGAAGCCTTCGTATCTTAATGCATGTATTTAATTTATTCGGAGCTATTAGAGCGGGATCCACTTTTTGGGGAATATGAGTCGAAGCAATAACAAGAATCTTTCCAGTGGAACATCTTTCACAATCCCTGGAGATATAGTTCTCTAATAGACCGAGGGATAAGTAATTCGACTCATTCACATGCAGATCATGAATGTTTGGAATCCATATTATGCAAGGAGACATTGCTTTTGCTAATTCGAATTGAAGGGTTATATCAAATCGGTCTATTTTCGGCGTCATATACATAGTTAGCACATTCGTCATAGTTAGCAGC